TGTTAATATCGATCTATTATGCGCCTCTGCATCTAGCATTGGGTAGACCTCATACAATAACTGTCCTATCTCTACCGTATCTTTTGTTTCATTTCTTCTGGAACAATCACATAAACTTTTTGGTTTATGGGTCTACTACCAGAAATTCAATGCGTAATCTTAGCATTCAATGTATATTCCTGAATAATATCATTTTTCAATTTTTGAACCATTTCATTTTACCAAGTTCAATGTTAGCCAGATTAGTCAACATTTTTATGTTTCGATGCAACAACAAGATGTTATTTGTAACAAGTAGTTTTTTTGGTTGGTTAATTGGTCACATTTTATTCATGAAATGGATTGTATTGGTATTAGTCTGGATAGGGCAAAATCATTCTATTAGATCTAATGTACTTATTCGATTTAACAAATACATTATGTCTAAATTGCAAAATGGGATGGCTCGAATATTTAGTATTTTCTTATTTATTACCTGTGTCTACCATTTAGGCAGAATACCATCGCCCATTCTTACTAAGAAACTAAAAAAAACTTCCGAAATGAAGGGGATTCAAAAAGAGTCACAAGATATATGTTCTATGGATGAAAATAAAGCCGCTATGGTGAAATTTGGTAAACACGCTGTTCTTAGGAAGCAGTGCTACAGCATCTCGGTTCGAGTCCGAGTAGCGGCATGACATCTTAAAAAATTAATAATGAAAAAATACAAAATTTGTAGTCTCCCTATTTTATATTTTTGTCCCTTAATTTGTCCCTTAAAAATTATAAGATATTTATGCTGTTTTCTACTTTTGAACATATATTAACTCATATATCCTTTTCCATTGTTTCAATTTTAATTCCAATTTACTTTCTAATATTATTAGTCGATGAAATCATAGAACTATTTGATTCTTCAGAAAGAGGTATGACAGCGGGATTTTTATGTCTAACAGGATTATTAATAAACCGTTGGATTCATTTTAGACATTTTCCATTAAGTGAATTATCTGAATCATTAATTTTCCTTTCATGGGGTTTCTCCATTATTTATCTAGTTCTGTATTTTAAAAATAAAAAATATTTTAGTTCAATAATAAAGATAAGTGTCATTTTTACTCAAGGTTTTGCTACTTCAAATCTTTTAAATCAAATACAAAAATCTGTAATATTAGTACCTGCTCTTCAATCCCAATGGTTAATGATGCATGTAAGTATGACCCTAATGGGCTATGCAGCTCTTTTATGCGGATCCTTATTATCAGTAACACTTTTAGTCATTACATTTCAAAAAGGGGTAATGATTTTTAATAAAAACAATTTTTTATTAACTAAGACATTTTCTTTTTCTTTTGGTAATAATCAAAACATGAATGAAAAGATAAAAACTGTTTTACAAAGAACTTCTACTAGGAATTTTTACAGATCCCAATTAATTCAACAATTGGATCATTGGAGTTATCGTGTTATTAGTATAGGTTTTTTGTTTTTAAGTATAGGTATTCTTTCGGGAGCTGTGTGGGCTAATGAAGCATGGGGATCATATTGGAATTGGGACCCAAAAGAAACTTTGGCATTTGTTACTTGGATTATATTCACGATTTATTTACATACTCAAACGAATACAAATTTGAACGGGAAAAATTCTGCAATTGTAGCTGTTATAGGCTTTATTCTAATTTGGGGATGCTATTTTGGGATCAATCTATTAGAAATAGGGTTGCACAGTTATGGTTCATTTCTATTTTAATCTATAAAGAGCTTGATGAATACAAATAGAAAATGTATGTTACAATTAAAATTTTTTAATTAACTTCAGAAAATAAAAAAGAAACGGATGCAACATCTATATGAGGGATTCTTCATTCTCATATTCTCATATTAACCAATTTGAATTTTCATTACGAATATATACTTTTTGTTATTCGTAATTGAATATTATATTAAATTGATTTTTATAGATTTTGAACATCATAAAAAACATATACGACACTTGAACCCGATAAACCCGTACTTTATACATTTTTATTTTGTTTTTGAGTACGGGTTTATTGGTAAAACAAAAAATGACAATTTTGAAAACTATTAACTATCAATAAGTTAGACCCATGCTACGAGTTGTTTCATACCATAGATAAACCCGAACACTCAAAAAATCCGTTGGACAAGCGGATTCACATCTTTTACAACCGACACAGTCCTCCGTTCTTGGAGCAGAAGCAATTTGTTTAGCTTTGCAACCGTCCCAAGGGATCATTTCTAATACATCTGTAGGACAAACTCGGACACATTGAGTGCACCCGATACATGTATCATAAATCTTTACTGAATGTGACATTGGATCTATAAATATTGTCAAAATTTCAATCTAATAAATTTGTAAATGAATCATATATTTAGATACTAGATGAATCAATGATTTATCCAAATTAAAAATTATTTCTCGATACATCTATAATTATGCAATAGCTTTCAAAAATTTAATAAAGTTGACTCACATTAAATTTTCTTTTTTTTTTTTAGATTATTATTTTAAATATAAATAAATAATTGTTTACTGCATGTAAACTTTTTATATATCAATTATATAAAATGAAATATATTATTAATTTTTTCTAATTTTGTTATAATTTTAAATAGAAATTTAATCTTAAATCAGTAAATATCATTTTATAAAAAAAAGTTTGAATCTTATTTTAATTCTGTTATGATTATGATATATATCATGAGTAAGAATGCATATAGTAAAAAATCTATCATCAACGAATTTGCAACTGTGGATACATACGTATCCTTAACATACTGAAACGGATGCTGTTATTGGTATCAAACCAATATCGATTTATACAAGTAAAATCCTCTAATCGAAAGTTGGTCCAAAGAAAAAACTTCAATTTAATTAATTTTTTTTTTTCACTTGTACTATTTAAAACTATTTTCTTTTCTTTTAAATTGAAACAAATTAAAATTCTAAATTCTCTACAACGTCGAGATGATAAAATAGTTTCAGGAACAAATAAATCATCAGAATTATCAACACTCATAGTTTTATTAATAATATATCCATTTTTGTTTCTTTGATTTGTTTGGTGCTTGTTCTTATAAAAACATGAACTACGTACAATTTTATAAAAATTAAATTTTCTTTTTTTTTTTACAGACAGACGAATCGGTTCAAGAATTAATATTCCCGATTTTGTGCAAGTTAATTTATTTTGAATCAACATGATATCTAGACTCATTTCTTCTCTTCGAATAGAGGATAGAGCCATTTCTTTTGGATTTATAAGTCTAAGTAGGAAACAATATACTTTAATATTGTTGATTATTTTTTGCTTCATAAGATTATCCCATCTCAATTGAAAAAGTAAATATCTTTTGACGAAAATATGAAATCCTGTTTTTGTATTATTCTTGTATTTTGTGTTTTTTTTTTCATCCAATGATATATTTGTACTTTCATTAATATTAATTTTTTCATTTGCATTATAAAAAAAAAAAAAAACGATTTGATTGGAATAACCCAAGGTTGAATCCTAGAATCATTATAAAATAGTAAAATTTTTTGTAAAAACCAAATTGATCCGGACTTACTTAGTATTGCATTCTCCTTTTTTTTTTTTTGATAAAGTGTAAGATAACAAAAACCTTGCTTATCAAAAATATATACTTTTTTTCTATTTAAAATAATTTGACAGTCAAAATATTTTGTATTCAACTTTTGTTCTATATTATTATGGTATCGTTGATAATTATTGACAAAATTATTGATATTGATAGGGATATTTTTTACTTTATCGAGTAATTTGTTTTTATATGTATTAGAATTTATAAAAGTTCTTTTTTTTGTTACTTGTAATTTTTCTTGTAATAGCGACCTAGACATATAACTAGAGTAGGCCTCCTTATTCTCATTTTCATAATTATAGTATAAATATGATAAAAGATCATATCGATAGTGTTTTGTAAAATTAAAGTTTTGATCTGAAACTAAAGTTTTTTCATAACAAGGTTGTTTTTCATGATAAATTAATGCTGATTTATCAGATAAATATTCTTTGTTTAAAAACATAGAATGTTGATTTACTCTATTTCTCCATTTTTGTGGTACTAATTGAGACCATATAATTGGTGATAAATCATAGTGATAATAATTTTTTAGACAACCTTTCCGTTTCTTTTTGTCATAATTCAAAAGTTTTTTATGTCTTAATTTTGAGTCGCAATGATAAATTCTTTGTGGTTTCAAAAATTTTGTAATTACATTTTTAATAAAAGCAGACGTTTCATGATATTGAAAGATATATCTTACCTTATGCAAGTAATTAAAGTAATTAATTGGTATTTGTGAGAATTTATAAAACACATATGTTTGTGACAAGGAAGATAATACAAACGGAATAGTTGAGTTTTTATTAATAGTAAGTAAATTTTTTATAGTTGAAATAAACCGAATTGTTATTTTTTTTGTTTGATCCACTCTTTCTTTCTTTTTTGTATCATTGTTATTGTAACTGTATTTATCAAACCTTTTTTGTATTAATTGAAGAAAGAGTTGTACATTGATACTTAGTATTTTTATGCTACTGATATATAAAAATATAAAACTATTTATGTATATTTCTTTTATAAAAAATTTGGATTCGTAAATAAATCGCGAATTTTTTTGTTTTAATTTTAATATCCCCAGAAAACCTTTTGTAAATTTTTTGAATTTGAATTTAATTAGATCGACTCGTTTATTATTTTTAGTAGGACAAATCTGGATAGTTAAAAATCTGTTTTTCCTATCTTTTTTTATTCTTTTTTTTTTATCACTCAGATCTTTTAGTTTATTCTTTGTCGATGTCAATAAATCCTTTTTTGAATCTTGTAATTTTTTTTGAATAGATGATTCATAAATTATATGATTTTTTATTAAAGAATCTTTTGTTTTTTTAGTTTGACTTGATTCATATACCTTTTTTTTTAACTTGAATATCTTATTTTCTTTTAACAAGTTTTTTATTTTTATTATTAAAAATATTATTTTATCTTTTAATAACAACTGAGTTCTTTCGTTATTCATTATCATAAAGCGTTGGGGCATGAAATTTAATTTTCGAACTTTTTTTTCAAGTTTTTTAAAGATAGGTTTACAAAAGGGGGACCTTTTTCGGGGAGGACCAAAAGGAATTTCAGCTTCCATTCCCCAAACTGTTAAAAAAAAAAAATCTTCTTTATTTTTAATTTTTTTCATTAAATTCTTATGAAGGGGTCGGGACTTAGATCTGTACCAAGGTTTTAAGTGGAAAGGAAATATAATCTTTATTTGAATACCATCTATTAACCAGTTTTTCGGAAATTCCTTTTCGGATAATTGAACCCCATTATAAGTACATTTAACATGTATCTCCCTATTCCATTGGTTAAAATCCTCAGACCACTCGGGAAATTGAAATAAAAGCATCCGGGCGATATTCTTAGCTATGATCAATGAAGGTAATATAATATATTTTCTAAGACTGGATTGGGTTACTAATATACAACCTCTCATTGCTTGAGCAAATGGAATGGTATCCCAAGTTTCTGCTATTTCGATACACGTTTTTTCTTCTATTTTATACTTTTTGTTTTTCGTTATTTCTTTTATCTTTTCTTCTTTATAATCCGAAATTTCGAGTTGTGTATTTTTCTTAATTGCATTCATAAATTTCATCAGTTCATAAATTTTAAAATTCAAATACAAAAACAATAGTTTATTATCTTTTCGTTCCAAAAAAAGCGGAGAGTGTAGATTGGTTTGAAACAGCTTCAAAATGTACGTTTTACGTCTTTGGATGCGCCTTGAACCTTTGATTATATCTCGACGAAAATCTGATTGGTATGAATAACGTATTAAAGCCACTTCCTCGGTATTTATCTGTTTATCGGTAAAAATAATTACACGTTTGGCTTTTCTTGAGCGAATACCATGATCCTCCGCCAATCGTTCTTCCACATTTCCCCTTTCTTGTTGTTCCAACTCGTCAATTAATTTGTATGACCAGTGAGATATTTTTTTATGTATTCCTTTTACTCCATCCAATTTTTTTATAATGGATTTTTTTTTATTATTATTTATAACTACATGGAATAAAAATTTTAAAAATTTATATCTTGAACCCCTTTTTTGTTTTTTAGGAAATAAAATAAGTTTTCGTAAATTGAAACAGAGTGTCGGTTCTTTCGAAAATTCATTAATTAAGGTCAACAAATAATTTATTATTTTTTTTTTTAATAATTTTTTATTTTTATCATAAGAAATTTTATGTTCAAATTCTTGAGAATCGGTAAAAAATACACTATGAATTTTATTTATAGCAAAGGTTTCATTTATATTTAAAGGCGAAACCTGTTTTTTTTTTAGTGTTTCACCACAAGGTCGGTTCAAGAAAGGATCATATATCTTAGGTAAATATTCTTTTTTGTTATCCCAATTACATAATATAGTCTTTTTTTCGAGTATATCCATAAAAAGGAATTCTTTGTCTAGAGCTTCAATTCTATTTAAAGTCTCGTTAATTTGTTTATTCCTTTTGTATTGAGTATTATAAGTCCAATAATTATCTAATTTATTAAAATTGAATGATAATTCATTCAAAGATATCTTTCGTTGTATCATTTCAAAAAAATTTATCAAACTGAGTAGATATGTAAAGGAAATTTTTTGTTTTCCATCACTTTGACATATATAAAAAAAATATTGTGACATTTCATTTCTTACAGCATTTTCAAATTTGTTGTTTTTTATATATCGTAATGGGTAATTCCATCTTTTATAGTCGAAAAGAAAAGTAACAGGAGCTTTCCAGAAGGTCTTTAAATTATCTTTATTTTCATCCATAGAACATATATCTTGTGACTCTTTTTGAATCCCCTTCATTTCGGAAGTTTTTTTTAGTTTCTTAGTAAGAATGGGCGATGGTATTCTGCCTAAATGGTAGACACAGGTAATAAATAAGAAAATACTAAATATTCGAGCCATCCCATTTTGCAATTTAGACATAATGTATTTGTTAAATCGAATAAGTACATTAGATCTAATAGAATGATTTTGCCCTATCCAGACTAATACCAATACAATCCATTTCATGAATAAAATGTGACCAATTAACCAACCAAAAAAACTACTTGTTACAAATAACATCTTGTTGTTGCATCGAAACATAAAAATGTTGACTAATCTGGCTAACATTGAACTTGGTAAAATGAAATGGTTCAAAAATTGAAAAATGATATTATTCAGGAATATACATTGAATGCTAAGATTACGCATTGAATTTCTGGTAGTAGACCCATAAACCAAAAAGTTTATGTGATTGTTCCAGAAGAAATGAAACAAAAGATACGGTAGAGATAGGACAGTTATTGTATGAGGTCTACCCAATGCTAGATGCAGAGGCGCATAATAGATCGATATTAACATCATGAGCTGTCCTGTAATAAAACCTGTTATCGCTGATACCTTCTTCTCGGTTCCTTCTTTTCTTTCTTCCA